CTTTACAAACAATTCGGGCTAAAATTGATCACTGTTCCCATACAATTAGAACTATCTATGGAGTCTTAGGCATAAAAATTTGGGTATTTGTAAACCAAGAATAAGAATAATGGACCTTTACTTATCTCGCCATTCTGCTGAGCAATAGAAAAACAAACAATTAGAATTCTATAATTCTATAAGGTTGAATAAAAATTCGATTTACTCTTTAATTTAGGTTTCGTATAATTGCTATGCTTAGTGTGTGACTCGTTAGTTTTAGTTTTTTATTTAGAGTTGAGATTACAAAAAAAAGATGACCCCACTATAAACTTAGTAACGATCAAAACTAAAAAAACTAAAAACTAATAACCAACTTATTGCTTCGTATTGTCGAGATCCCAAGAAACAGTCATTATATGACTGAATCGATCATATAGTTATAGCAACTGAAATTTTTTTCATAAAAAAAAAATAGAATTAGAAATTCTGAAAAAAAAAGGGATGTGGAAAAATGAAAGGATGATAGAAAGAGAGAATAAAGATCTCAATGATAATGATTCCAATATGTATGGTTTATGAAAAATCACCCCATAAAAAAAGGCAGTGTGATAAAGCATCAACATCAATATAATCAATATACAATAAATATAAATAATAAATATACAAAATCAATATACAAATTCAGATTTTTTATATTTTATATTATTTTATATTTAGAATTTTTAAATATTTAATATTTATAATTTCATAATTTTAAAAATATTTATTATTTTAAATATTAATAAAATTCATATTAATGAATATAAAAAATATAAAACTAATAAAAATATAAATTCTAATATCTATAATCTATCTATCTAATATCTATAATCTATCTATAATCTATAATATCAAATATAATATTAATATCAAATATTAGATTATTATTATTATTTATTATATTATATAAATAGAATTTATAAATATAATTCTAATAAAAAATAGAATGAATATATGATCATAATAATCAAGAATTTAAATATAAAAAATTACTAAATAATAATAATCTAATCAATAATCAATATAGAGATTATCTATCTAATAAGATAGATAAATAAATAATAAGATAGAATAAGGATATAAATAATAGAAACATAGATGAATAATTGAATCGAGCTTCGGGTTAAGAAAACTGAGGAGATTGACTCAGAAACAAATAACTGATTTTGTTGGGAGCTCCATTGCAGAGTTCAGGCCTAAGCATTAATGGAGAAGCTATGGGAACGATGGAACCTGTGACTACATAGGATTTGATTGAAAAAGAATCAATCCTAATGATTCATTGGGTAGGATGGCGGAATGAACCAAGAATAACATAGATTTCTTCTGACTAGTCATAAAATGACCCTACAAATCAAAGAGAAAAGAGTCAATATTCGCCCGCGTAACCTTTTGTTTTATATTTTTTCTTTTTATATTTATTTTTTTTTTATTTCAATTTCTATTTCATTTATTTTTCATTTATTGTATGACTTTTTGGATGATTCAATATGAGGTAAAGTTAAATACTTTAGAAAATTTTTTAAAAGTCAAAGAAATAAGCATTATCCATAAACAAACACGTCTAGTGATTCGCGAGGAGCTGGATGAGAAGAAACTCTCATGTCCGGTTCTGCAGTAGAGATGGAATTCAGAAACAACCATCAACTATGACCCAAAAAGAACCAGATTTCGTAAACAACATAGAGGTAGAATGAAGGGAATATCTTGCCGAGGCAATAATATTTGTTTCGGAAGATATGCTCTTCAGGCACTTGAACCTGCTTGGATCACAGCTAGACAAATAGAAGCAGGGCGAAGATCAATGACACGATATGCACGTCGTGGTGGAAAGGTATGGGTACGTATCTTTCCCGACAAACCTGTTACAGTAAGACCTATGGAAACGCGTATGGGTTCGGGGAAGGGATCCCCCGAATATTGGGTATCCGTTGTTAAACCGGGCCGAATACTTTATGAAATAAGTGGAGTATCAGAAACTGTAGCCAAAGCAGCTATGAAAATAACTGCATGCAAAATGCCTATACGAACTCAATTTGTTATTTCAGGATCAGGATAGGTAAACAAAAGTAAGTAAAGGTGTATTGAGAATGAAAAAACAAACGCGGATTTCTTTATCTCTGGACAAACAATATTTCTTTTTTCCCTTGTCCCTTGCATTGAAATAAGAGATCAAAAAAATGATATGATTCAACCTCAGACCCTTTTAAATGTAGCGGATAACAGCGGAGCTCGAGAGTTGATGTGTATTCGAATCATAGGAACTGGTAATCAACGATATGCTCATATTGGCGATGTTATTGTTGCTGTAATCAAAGAAGCAGTGCCCAACATGCCTCTAGAAAGATCAGAAGTAATTAGAGCTGTGATTGTACGCACGTGTAAAGAACTCAAACGTGACAATGGCATGATAATACGATATGATGACAATGCAGCGGTTATTATTGATAAAGAAGGAAATCCAAAAGGAACTAGAATTTTTGGTTCGATTGCTCGGGAATTGAGACAGTTGAATTTTACTAAAATAGTTTCATTAGCACCCGAAGTCTTATAAATTAGACTAGTAGGTTAAAATAGGACATACTTTATTTTAGATTTCTATTCTCTTTCTCTAGATTATTAAATATTATTTAATATTTCAATATTTAATTATTATTATTTATTTTTATTTAATTATTTATTGAATTATTATTATTCGACTATTTAGATTTTATATTTTTATATTTTCTATATTAAATTATACTATTTTATAGTATATTCGTATATTCATTCCTATTTTTATTTCTAGTTACTAGTTATATCATATTTATATCATAGTATAGATATAGAATAGAATATATAATTCTAGAATTGAAATTCGATTTTCTATGAATTCGAATATCTGAAATAGATCCAATTAATAGATCGTGTCTCATGCATATACTTTTAATTAAAAGAAATTATAATTTAATAATAAAAAAAATTCAATAAAAAAGAAAAAAATAAAACTAAAACAAAAAAAGCATGTTGATTATATCAAAAATGAGGAGGCACCAATAACTATAATTCGTCATGGGTAGGGACATTATTGCCGATATAATCACTTCTATAAGAAATGCTGACATGGATAAAAAGGGAAGGGTTCAAATAGCATCTACTAATATCACTAAAAATATTGTTAAAATACTTTTACGAGAAGGTTTTATTGAAAACGTTCGAAAACATCAAGAAAGTAAAAAAAAATTCTTTGTTTTAACCTTACGACATAGAAAGACTAGGAAAGGGAATAAAATTATTTTAAAGCGTATCAGCCGACCCGGTCTACGAATTTATTCCAACTATCAACGAATTCCTAAGATTTTAGGCGGAATGGGGATTATAATTCTTTCTACTGCTCGAGGTATAGTGACAGATCGAGAAGCTCGACTAGCAAAAATTGGAGGAGAAATTTTGTGTTATATATGGTGATTCTCCTGCGGTAACTTAATACTCTCTCGAATTTACTATTTATCTATTTGTAAAATAGAGAGGAGAAGTGAATTATAGAACTCTTCCTCTAGTAGTTGATACTTAAAGGGGGTTATCTGAAATGAAAGAACAAAAACTGATTCATGAGGGTTTAATTACTGAGTCACTTTCCAACGGTATGTTTCGAGTTCGATTAGATAATCAAGATCTAATTCTAGGTTATATTTCAGGGAGAATCCGACGCAGTTTTATACGTATACTACCCGGAGATAGAGTAAAAATAGAAATGAGTCGTTATGATTCAACCAGGGGACGCATAATTTATAGACTTCGAAAAAAAGATTCGAACGATTAGATCATTCTTTTAAACATCCCTCTCGTAGGGGTATAATTCGAAAAAAACTAATTTTTGTTTCCAAAAAAATAGATTCAGAATGGAAGGTAAGGAATAAAAAATATGAAAATAAGGGCTTCTGTTCGTAAAATTTGTGAAAAATGTCGACTGATCCGTAGGCGCGGGCGAATTATAGTAATTTGTTCCAATCCGAGACATAAACAGAGACAGGGATAATTCTTCTCAAGTTCTAAATAAAGAACTTTCGAAAAGAAAAAAAAACCCATGTACATGGAAAAAGAAAGAAAAAAGAATCAGTTTTCATATAAAATGGATATTCCGCGTATCTTTATGTATATTTCTGATTCTTCTTTATTTTTTTTTATTCTTATGAATATGAGATAATAAAATATGACAAAACCTATAGCAAAAATTGGTTTACGTAAGAATGCACGTATTGGTTCACATAAGAATGAACGTCGAATACCGAAAGGAGTTATTCATGTTCAAGCGAGTTTCAACAATACTATTGTAACTGTTACAGATGTACGAGGTCGGGTAGTTTCTTGGGCTTCCGCGGGGACTTCTGGATTCAGAGGCACAAGAAAAGGAACACCTTATGCTGCTCAAGCAGCAGCACTCAACGCTATTCGTACAGTAGTGGATCAGGGTATGCAACGAGCAGAAGTTATGATAAAGGGTCCAGGTCTCGGAAGAGATGCGGCATTACGAGCCATTCGTAGAAGCGGAATACTATTAAGTTTCGTACGTGATGTAACACCCATGCCACATAATGGATGTCGCCCCCCTAAAAAAAGACGTGTGTAGAAATAAGAATTCAAGAGATTCCAAGAAAAATAAATGAGTCAATGATCCGATCCAATAATCATAAAGAAAATAAAAATAATAGTATGGTTCTAGAAGAAGTAGCAGGATCCACTCGAACACTACAGTGGAAATGTGTTGAATCAAGAGTAGACAGCAAGCGCCTTTATTATGGTCGTTTCGTTCTGTCCCCGCTTATGAAAGGTCAAGCCGATACCGTAGGTATTGCCATGCGAAGGGCTTTACTTGGCGAAATAGAAGGAACATTTATCACACGTGCAACATCTGAGAATGTGCTGCACGAATATTCTACGATAGTAGGTATTGAAGAATCAGTACATGATATTTTAATAAATTTGAAGGAAATTGTATTGAAAAGTAATCTCTATGGAGTTAGGGACGCATCCATTTGCGTCAGAGGTCCAAAATACATAACCGCTCAAGATATCATCTCACCACCTTCTGTAGAAATCGTTGACACGACACAGCATATAGCTAACCTGACAGAACCAATTGATTTGTGTATTGAATTACAAATCAAGAGAGATCGCGGATATCATATGAAATCTACAAACGAATCTCACGATGGAAGTTATCCTATAGATACTGTATCCATGCCTGTTCTAAATGCGAATCATAGTATTCATTCTTACGGGAATGGGAATGAAAAACAAGAAATACTCTTTCTAGAAGTATGGACGAATGGAAGTTTAACTCCTAAAGAAGCACTTTATGAAGCTTCTCGTAATTTGATTGATTTATTGATTCCCTTTCTACATGCAGAAAAAAAGGACATGATTTTCGAGGAAAATGAAAACAGATCGAATCTACCCCCTTTTTCCTTTCAAGACAAATTCACTGATTTAAAGAAAAACAAAAAACGAATTCCATTAACATGTATTTTTATTGACCAATCAGAATTGCCTTCCAGGGCCTATAATTGTCTCAAAAGGTCCAATATACATACATTATTGGACCTTTTGAGTCATAGTCAAGAGGATCTTATGAAAATGGAATATTTTCGCATAGAAGATGTAAAACAGATATTGGGCACTCTACAGAAGCATTTTTCAATCAATTTACCTAAGAAAAAGTGTTAATTTTAAATCCGTTGGAATTCTAAAATTTTTTAGTTTTTCTAAAGAAAAAAGAATAGAATGAGTTTTGAATTTACGGCACGATCCATATATTTGCGGATATAGATCATAAAAAAGATTCAAAAATTGATTGATGTATATAGGGAAGATCCAGAACGGGATCTTCCTTAGATACCTATGTCCTGGCATTTCACGGTTTAATCAATTTTAAAAAGACCTAAAGTTAGGGATTTATCAATAGGCAATGTTGCTCCAATACCTAACCAAAGAGCTACTGCAGTACCGATCAAAAAGACTGTTGTAGCTACTGGACGACGAAATGGATTTTGGAATTTATTGACATTCTCCAAAAAAGGTACTGTCAATAATCCTATTGGTACTGAAACCATTAAAAGAACACCCAATAACTTATTTGGTACTGTACGAAGTATTTGAAATACGGGAAAGAAGTACCATTCGGGTAATATTTCCAACGGAGTTGCAAATGGATCTGCCGGTTCACCAATCATTGACGGCTCTAGAACTGCTAAGCCTACATTACATGCAATAGTGCCTAGAATTACTACTGGAAAAATATATAAAAGATCATTGGGCCATGCAGGTTCTCCATAATAATTATGCCCCATACCCTTAGCCAATTTAGCTCTTAATACAGGATCGTTCAAATCAGGTTTCTTTGTTATTTGGATAGGTGAATTCTTAAGGATCCATCCCCCAAAAGAACCGGACATGATAATTTTTTATCATCCGGCTCGAGCACAAGAATCAAAAGAATGAAAGAAATAGATCCATAGAACATATATGGGTACATATAGAATCTATATTTCATATCATAGATATCTACATATACAATGTAGAATGACTCTATGTAAGAAAAGATTTCTGAAATTCCATTTCCCCGGGTTGCAACGATTCATTGCTCATTGCAAAGAATTCAGTTCTGGCAAAGAAAATGCTCCATATCCAAGCAGGCTTACAAATTCGATAATGATCAAGTGCTTTTTGGATTATCTCATGTCTTTTGTTTGCTATTTATCCCCAAAAAATCTCGATTTTCTTACATACAACAATACAAAGTTTTTACTTATTATTAATAAAGTCTAATCTCTGTTCTTCTTTAGATCCCTTATTTCACTCCGATAGTATTATAGATCAGGGTCGATGCAAAGGAAATGAATGCATCTACATACTATAATTAGATTACTATCAAATCAAATTAATCAAATAAATACTATCTATCCAATCTAATATCTAATTACTAATAAATTAATAAATTCTAATTTTCTAATTAGAATAAAAAAATCAAACAAAGTGGAATAGATAGAACATTGGATCATGCCACATCACTTATTCTAGGGATCTTACGGAGCCTGTTCATGCATAACATGATTAGGGTATAATCATAGAAAAGATTCTCCTCAAGCTAACCGGCCTATCCTATGCTACATAAGGGGATTGACCTGATGGTTGGATGCAGAGACACATTGGGTTGTGAATTCCAACGTGGCGGAAAAAATCATATATCCGCATGGAACGATCAATAGTTCAAGTCACACACTCCCATAATCCATCCTCTTTTAGTAAAATATACTTCAACTATTCGTAACAATACAATACTTCAGAGTTGAAGAGAAGTATCCAAATAACATGCCTTAATTTTTCAATAATACATATTTGTTTTGTAGCAATTCAATATTTTTGTTCCTCCCCTATATGATAAATTACAAATATATATGATCTGCCTTTTCTATAAAGGACCTGAAATGCCTTGCTTACGTATCATTGGGAAGTGCATTAACATAAATACGGCAGTAAGAAGAGGTAATACAAAAGTATGTAAACTATAAAAACGAGTCAAAGTGGATTGGCCCACACTAGCGCTTCCACGTAATAATTCTACCAGGGACGATCCTATTATAGGAATAGCTTCAGGCACGCCTGTTACGATTTTTACTGCCCAATAGCCAATTTGGTCCCGAGGTAAGGAATAACCAGTTACGCCAAAAGATGCGGTCAATACAGCCAGAACCACCCCCGTAACCCAAGTTAATTCGCGGGGTTTTTTAAACCCACCCGTAAGATACACACGAAATACGTGCAAGATCATCATTAGAACCATCATACTTGCTGACCATCGATGAACTGATCGAATTAACCAACCAAAATTGGCCTCAGTCATTATGTATTGAACAGAGGAAAAAGCCTCTGTAACAGTTGGACGATAGTAAAAAGTCATAGCAAAACCCGTAGCCACTTGTACTAAAAAACAAGTAAGCGTAATCCCGCCTAGACAATAAAATATGTTGACATGAGGAGGAACATATTTACTAGTTATATCATCTGCAATCGTTTGAATCTCGAGACGTTCTTCGAACCAATCATATACTTTATTGAGATAGGTAACCCAAGAAGGACTCCCCCTCTGAGAGCCACATATGAGAATTTCATCTCGTACGGCTCAAGCCGAAACACACAAATACTGGTTTCAATGGATATGGAATAGATAGTTCAAAACTTCTTGGGTCTTAGCCACGTCACTCTATTTGACCCAAAGATACGAAGTAAGAATAAGAAAAATCCGGAATCTCTTCTTTGTGATGATAATGCCAAGAAATACAATCTCAAGTTGGCTCCTCCATCTTTCTTTATGTTAATTATAACAGGCCTCTTGAATCTTCTCTTACCTATCTTTTTTTTTTTACTTTATTTGATATTATTTGATAAGAATTCTCTTGTTAAGACCCTATGAATCAATTGAAACCTCAGATTCATACTAGAACCACGATGATTTAAGAAAGCAAAAGCTAAACTAAAAGTTTCTCTGAGTAAAAACCATTTGATCATCACTTATTCAATGAATGTAATGACTCAATAAAATCTATATCTATAGCTATAGAAAGAGTTTTCTTTTGGTCAAAACTGAAAGGAAAAATTTGTTTGATTTCGAAAAGGCCTATTTCCATCCGCTTGCGAGGTCTGAAGAATAGGTATGAATCATAGTTCAAATATTTCTTCAAATATTTCTTTTATTGATCTATTTTATATAGTCCGTGCTCCAGAAACTAGAATAAATATCTGACGAAGTGGAATCATCTTGATAGAGATGACAGGTACATTCTCTGTATTATCAATAGGATCAATTATAACAAGTCACACGCTCATATTCCGGAAATGCAATATTGAAACAAATAAATTTCACGATCGAACTACCAGAATAGTCTATAAATACAAGTCTTAAGCAATCTTAAGTTGAAGTATTAAGTAAGTTTAAGTAAAATAATCCTTTTTTCTTGATTTATTGAAAAATAAGGACTTCCCGTTTTTAGAAACTTTTATAAACTAATTCATTGAAATTCCGTCCAGTAAAATGGAAGAATTATAAATTTCCAAAATAATAGATAAAAATATTGCAAATAGAGCCATTGCAACCCCCATAAGTGGTGTAGTCCCCCATCCTGGAGCTACTTTTCCATATTCCGAATTCAATGGTTTCAATAAATTCCCTACGTTAGTTCGTCTTGACCCAGATCTAAAACTACTCTCAACGGTTTTTGTAGCCATAAATCCTCTTTCATCATGAGTTGAAATCTGTTGACTTTGTATATCCTTCCGTTTTAGTTGTAAATAAACGACATTGTGGTGATCCATTGTGATCTTGAAATTATCGAAAAATGGAAACAGCAACCCTAGTCGCCATCTCCATATCCGGTTTACTTGTAAGCTTTACTGGGTACGCCTTATATACCGCTTTTGGGCAACCCTCGCAAAAATTAAGAGATCCCTTCGAAGAACATGGGGACTAGTTGAAGTAATGAGCCCCCCATATGAATATTGGGGGGCTCATTACTTCCATGGATATAATGAAAAATCATTTCATTTTTTTAGTTGGAACTTTAGGTGGTTCTCGAAAAAAGATAGCGAAAAAGATTATTCCTAAAGTTGAAACTAACAGGAATGTATAAACCAATGCTTCCATAGATTCGATCGTGGTTTACAATTATAGCTTCCATACCTATTCATTTTGGGTCATTTACAAAAAAATGATAAATTGAAATTTACAATTTGCTATTACTATAACTATAAATATATATTTAATACTAGAATTTAGTATTACTTAGTATTACTAGAATTCTATCTATCTATATCTATCTTCTATCTATATATATATAGGCAAAGGAAGGCAAAGGAATCTTGTATCAAACTACTTGTCTCCTTGTAGTTGGATCTCCAAGTTTTTGGAATGCTCCAAATTCCACTTGAGCATCCAAATCTGGATCAATACCGGCAAAAACATCTCTAAACAAGGTTCTGGCGCCGTGCCAAATGTGTCCGAAAAAAAAGAGCAAAGCAAATGTAGTATGCCCAAAAGTGAACCAACCCCTCGGACTGCTACGAAAAACACCATCGGATTTCAAAGTAGCCCGGTCTAATTCAAAAATTTCACCTAATTGGGCACGTCTAGCATATTTTTTCACAGTAGCAGGATCACTATAACTGACTCCATTGAGTTCTCCACCATAGAATTCAACAGTTACCCCTACTTGTTCAACACTATATTTTGATTCTGCCCTTCTAAAAGGAACATCGGCCCTCACAATTCCGTCTCCATCTACCAAAACTACCGGAAATGTTTCAAAAAAGGTAGGCATACGACGTACAAAGAGTTCGCGCCCTTCTTTATCTCTAAATATGGGGTGCCCTAACCACCCAACAGCTATTCCATCCCCGTTGTCCATTGAACCTGCTCTGAATAATCCCCCTTTCGCCGGATTATTACCAATGTAATCGTAAAAAGCTAATTTTTCGGGAATTTTGGACCAAGCTTCTGATAAGCTCAGATTTTCGGCTAGTCCGGCCCCAACTCTTCGATATATTTCTTGCTGGAAGTATCCCTGATCCCACTGATAACGAGTGGGGCCAAATAATTCGATTGGGGTAGTTGCTGAACCATACCACATAGTTCCAGCAACAACGAAAGCTGCAAAAAAAACAGCAGCAATACTACTGGAAAGCACAGTTTCAATATTACCCATGCGTAATCCTTTGTATAGACGTTGAGGAGGGCGGACACTAAGATGGAATAGACCCGCTAATATGCCCAATGTACCTGCTGCAATATGATGAGAAGCTATTCCCCCCGGCACAAAAGGATCAAAACCTTCCGCACCCCACGCTGGATTTACAGATTGTACTTTTCCAGTTAGTCCATAAGGATCAGACACCCATATTCCAGGACCATATAAGCCTGTTACATGAAATGCGCCAAAGCCAAAGCAAGCCACTCCTGAGAGAAATAAATGAATTCCAAAAATCTTGGGCAAATCTAAAGAGGGTTTTCCCGTACGTTCATCCGAGAATATCTCTAGGTCCCAATACACCCAATGCCAAATAGATGCCAAGAAGCACAAGCCAGAAAACACAATATGTGCCCCTGCCACGCCTTCATAACTCCAAATGCCCGGATTCGTTATAGTTCCTCCTGAGATATTCCAACCCCCCCACGAATTGGTTATTCCTAAACGAGTCATGAAGGGTATAACGAACATGCCTTGTCTCCACATTGGATCAAGAACAGGGTCAGAGGGATCAAAAACTGCTAATTCATATAGAGACATCGAGCCGGCCCAACCAGAAACTAGAGCTGTATGCATTATATGGACAGAAAGCAATCGACCGGGATCATTCAATACGACAGTATGAACACGATACCAAGGCAAACCCATGTAAATACCCCTTTCTAAAAAATAAACAGACATTATGTAACTTTATCGCATTGGAAAAGACTAGACCGTGTACTTCACCTGTTCGGTAGAAAAGGGATTAATATTTATTTGTATTCCCTTCTTTTATCTTAAAGGAAATATAAAAGAACAATTCTGTTTATATTTAATAATAACAAAGAGAAACAGATCTTATTCTATACCCGATAAGTACCAATACGCAATGGGAGTATTTTGTTTGGGGAAAAGAATACATAGATACTTGTTTATCTTTATCATTTGACATCATTCGAACAATTGTCCGATCCGATCGATCCGTTAGTTCCAATTTTTATTTATTCATTCTGCCTTCCTCTATGAGACTTCCAGTCTATATCTATATATAAAGTCTATATCTATATTATATCTATGATTATAATATTTAATATTATAATCATTATCATCTATAATACACTAGATTATATCTACTATGACTATGATATATAAATCTATATTCTAATAAATATAGAATTCTGTCATGTATCATAGTACATAGTATATATACATGGTATATATAATACATATATATAATATATATAAATATAATATAAATATATAAAAATAATAAATATATAAAAATATCTAAAATTAAATAGAATATATAATAAATAGAAAATATCAATTAAAAAATTATATGTAATGTAATTATTAATTTTAATAAATTTTTATTAATTTAAGAAATAAAGAGAAAAAATGATGAAAACAATAAAGCCATTGTTTTGTTACGTTTCCATATTAAAGTAAAGTATAGTACTTCATTTTTTCTTTATTTTAATGCCCGTTGGTGTTCCAAAAGTGCCTTTTCGGAGTCCTGGAGAGGAAGATGCTGTTTGGGTTGACTTATAGTGCGACTTGTTAGACATATTGGTCATATGGGATTTCCCCGTTACCTCCCCCGATCGAGTATTCTCTGTTTCGCCCAATCCAATAGATATATATTCAATTCAATATTGTATTGATTGAACCATCAAAAATTCGGAGCGTGAAGCACAATTAGATCAATTCCTATTGGGGATCAATATTATCAATTAGAATAATTGATGGTTTACTTGGACTGAGAAAATTAAAGTATACAGGCTCCGCTCATAGAATACCAAATTGGGAATGGTAAGAGTAAAGTACTAGAATGGGAGTGTAATTGTAGTAATATAAATATTGATGTAAATGTAGTAGTAAATGTAGTAATATTAAATTGAAATATTTAATATTTATTTCAATTTCAATATAATATAATTTTTTTTTAATATTTAATATAAAAATATAATAATAATATAATTATTTAATTTAATTATTTTTTAATTATTAATTATTAGATAATTATTAATTATTAGATATATTATATATTAATTATTATTTCTTATATATTACTTATATATTAATTATAATTAGAATTCTAATACTATATGATATGATCTATACGATACGATTACACGATATAATTACCACTTGTATCATAGACTATTCTTAGCCTTACTATAGAGATAATCTAAAAATAATCTCAAAAGGTATGATCTCAAACTGTCTACCAAGTACTATGATGAATACATGGAATCGTTTGGGTAAAGGTATGAAACGAATTGAAAAAAAAAATAAGCAGTACTGAAATCATTTGCCCTATATGTGCAAATAGAATTCGGGCAAATATTCTCCCGGAGTAGAACAAAAACCTAAAATAATTGAAAGGACCCATTCAGTAACAAGAAAATTACATCGTGATTTGCATTTTGATGAAACAATACATCAATGAGAAGTTAGTTCAATAAGTTACGAAAATTCTTTTTTTTTTTTTTACTTTTTATACATTATAGAATATAGGGAACGGGAAGGAGGCCAAAACTCATGTTAAAAAAAAAAAAAATGGAAGAAAAGCAAAACGCTTCATTAGAAAAACAGTTAGAAAAAAAAAAGAAATAAGACTGGAATCGACACATTGATTTTTTTCTCTTTTGAACCGTATGCATCCAAAGGTGCACGTACGGTTCCACAGGGATACAATTTTGCCCTAATCAACCGACTTCATCGAGAAAGACTACTTTTTTTAGGCCAAGAGGTTGATAGCGAGATCTCGAATCAACTTGCTGGTCTCATGGTATATCTCAGCATAGAAGATGCTACTAGGGATCTTTATTTGTTTATAAACTCTCCAGGCGGATGGGTAATACCAGGAATAGCCATTTATGACACTATGCAATTTGTGGTACCCGATGTACATACAATATGCATGGGATTAGCAGCTTCAATGGGATCTTTCATTTTGGTCGGAGGAGAAATTACCAAACGTCTAGCATTCCCTCACGCTTGGCGCCAATGAGTTTTTTTATAAAAAAAAAGAAGACTATGCCTTCGCTCTATCGAATATGAATCAAAAAAAAAAAAAAAAGAATAAGTAATAATAGCATGGCACTTCGAGTTCGATATGAGCAAACCATTATTGTTTTTTCCTAACATGAGATTTTGTATTGAGATAATAGTATGAAAAAGAAGGGTTATTACCAATTGGATCTTGATCTTATGTGTCAAGAGTTAATTTCAGCGTCACAAACCATTTTTCTTCCACACCAGAAGTCTCTTTCTTATCTTTATGTTATCAGAAAAAGAGTAAAAAAAAAAATGGAAAAATTTATTTTATCCTTCTTGGATCGTATCAAAAAGAAACTTTGGGATTGCTAAACCACAGACAAGATAAATAGATAAATTCTATTATATATTAAATTATATAATTATATAAATTAGAAATATATATAATAAAGTAAAATAAAGCAACAGAACCATCATAGTATTTTATTTTTCTTTACTACTACGAAAGGAAGGGTGGTAAATGGATCATCTAAACATTTGGATCATATGAGTTATATTTCTTCTTTTCGATAGAAGAAATTCTATTGCAAAAGGAAAGGAAGAAAAAATAAATTCCATTGCAGAGCCGTATGCAATGTACAAAATATGCCCGTACGGTTGTTTAATTTCTTCTTGTTATTTTGATTCCCCCTTACTTTAATCAAATCGTGCGAGATACGCATAGAAGAATCATTCATGATGTTATATCAATATCATCAGGGTTATGATTCACCAACCTGCTAGTTCTTTTTTTGAGGCACAAGCAGGGGAATTTATGCTGGAAGCAGAAGAACTGTTGAAGATTCGCGAAAATCTCACAAAAGTTTATGTACAAAGAACGTACAACCCTTTATGGGTTATATCCGAAGACATGGAAAGGGATGTTTTTATGTCAGCAACAGAAGCCCAAGCTCATGGCATCGTTGATCTTGTAGCGGTCGAAGATGAGAATACTGGAGATTATATATATATATAAATATTATATAAAATAAATATTATAATATTAATATTATAATATTATATAAATATATATATATATAAATTCTAGAATTCCATTTCCATTTCAAAATTAGAATTTTCCGTGATTTGATAGTGAATAGAAATCTTTCATAATCATCAACCATCAGGTTAAGATCGATCTAAGCCAACCCACTCTATTCTATCTAGAATGAAATTATATAGACACGACATGCCAACTATTAAACAACTTATTAGAAACGCAAGACAGCCAATAAGAAATGTCACGAAATCCCCCGCTCTTCGAGGATGTCCTCAGCGTCGAGGAACATGTACTAGGGTGTATGTGCGACTCGTTCAGTTCAGATCATGAGTTTGAAGAAATGAAAAAAAAAAAATTTTCCAGTATCAATGAACACTACCAATGAATAGGATAGATAGAGTGAAAGACCGCCATTTAATTTACTATCTAAATAACTATCTAAAAATGAGGATCTATCATTTACCTATTATATTATGTAATGTAATTTATGGTTTCTATTGGTGCAAATCCAATCACTCCGTTTTAGATGAAAAGCAATTCTCCATTGGTAGCAAATAGTTATCCATTAAGCGGAGGAAATAGTCTTATAAGAAGCAAAAGGGTTATGCTCCTATTCTTATTCTTAAAAAAAAAAAACGGACTAACAGGGTCAGCTACCTAGCCAACTTTCACTTTACAGAATTAAATGCCGTCACTGTATGGATAGCTTTTTTGTGAAAAGGACTATTACTTTCTAAGTATAATTAGAAAAAAAAGAATTCTAATTGAAAAAAGGATGGGGTAGAGCCAAAGAGTGTGAACTATACAAGTTCACAATAAAATTCGATGAAATGAAAGAAGAGGCTCCGGTGTATAGAGAGGACCTCACCGTTTAAAAAGTTGCCATAGAAACGAGGAAACCCACTATTTAGCAGCAGTAGAATTTCTTATTTCCAGGCAAGATACCCGGAAGTAAAAATTGTGGTCGGGAAGGTCATAGTAGCAAAAGCCATTGGAATTTATATTTTATATATCGGAAAAATCCGTTTTGTTATTAATCGACCGGAGGAAAAGGATGACTGAAAGAAGAGAACTGCATTAGTTATTCAAGAAAGTTTCATTTGATTTAATGACCAGAGTTAAACGGGGATATACAGCTCGAAGACGTCGAAAAAAAATTTGTTTATTTGCATCAACCTTTATAGGGGCTCATTCAAGACTTACTCGAACGAGTACTCAACAAAGAATGAGAGCTTTGGGTTCCTCTCATCGAGATAGGAACAGGAAAAAGAGAGATTTTCGTCGTTTGTGGATCACCCGGATAAATGCAGTAACTCGTGAGGATATGGTATCCTATAGTTATAGTAGATTCATGCACAATCTGTACAAGAAACAATTGCTTCTGAATCGTAAAATACTTGTGCAAATAGTCCTATCAAATAAGATTTGTTTTGATATGATTTCAAATAAAATCATTAATCAATCAAATACAAATAAAGGAATAAAAGAATCTTAATAGAATATAAGAATATACTATACAGGAAACAAGAATGATTGAAACAGAATTTCCCGGAGAATGGACTCCGGGAAGATAGAAGAAAAATCAATTAAGATTTGAAATAAACGAGCATATTTCAAAAAAAAAAAAAAAAAATTATTACCCATTTTTCCTTTTTTATAACATTTTATAACACAAGAATCAACTCGGGATTCTAGGTTTTTCAAGCAAAACATTAATCTGAGCTTGAGTTCCTATTGGAGTTTTGAGGAGTATGTCTATTTATTTTTGGTTCTAGGACCTGTAGTTCTAGGGATCGACTCCCCTCTCTCCAATTGTTTCTCATTATTACGAAAAGGTAACGAAGATAAAATACGAGCTTGTTTTATAGCAATAGTAATTAATCGTTGTTGTTTCAAGGTCAACCTATTCATCCGTCTAGATAAGATTTTTCCTTGTTCACTAATAAATCGACTAATTAAACTCATGTTTCTATAATCGATTCGATCCCCCGATCCAATTGGGGGTAAACGCCTACGAAAAGATCGCTTGTATTTACGAAAAGGTTGTTTGTATTTATCCATGGTTTGCTTATTCCTTGTTTGTTTATTTCTTATACTTAGTATCTTATATATTATATATTATATATAAATATAATTAGAATATTATTATTATTATATATATAATTAATATAATTAGTTATATAATTAGTATATAATTAATTAGTATATAATTAGAATATTATAATATTCTTAATATATAAATAGAATTTCATAGAATTAATAATTATTATTCTAATTATTAATAATTAGAATATAAATAATAATTAAATATTATTATAATAAATATAATAATTATAATATAAATTATAAATATAAAATATAAATAAAATAATCTAGAAAATACAATTCTACTTTTTTTATTCATTTAAGATCCGACCAAAATAGGATTTGGTTTGTATTATCTATGTGAAGATGTCAAGTTCTTACTCTTCCCGCTCCTTGGAAAAATCACACATGCATTCTGTTCCATCTATTTCTTTATTTCCCCATGAATCATATATTTTTTACAATAGCGACAAAATTTTCTCAATTCTAATCGATTGGGTGTATTGTGTCGATTCTTTTGAGTAATATATCTAGAAAAGCCCGGCGATTCTTTATTGACACCCTTTCGAACACAACTGGTACATTCCAAAATAACTCTAATTCTGATATCTTTACCCTTGGCCATGGACCTCCTTTTCATTTTGGATCGACTTCACTTTTAAACTCTCCTCATTTTTGTTTTTGATCCGAACCAAAAACAAAAGAAAATACAAAATATATATTTACTAACTAGAGATGGAATTTCAAAATATTATTATTATTATTAGAAGTCTCGAAGTACTATAATCTAAAACAATAAAGAAAGAGAGTCATATTCATTAATAGAAGTTCATTAATATAAGAATATTATTAATATAAGAATATTAAATATAGTAATAATTAAGTAATACAATTTTTTCTAACTAGGAATTATTCCTTTCCTATCCTAATTCCTAATCCACATTTCTATTTCTTTTATCCCAAATTATATCGTAGATTCACTGTATTTTGACTGAGGTTCGATACACTTTTTTTTTCCTATCCTAAAGAAAAGGGGATCTAAATTGAAGCCATGTTACGTGGAATGGTATCTAAAATCTTCTTCATTTCTTCACATATCAATACAAGACAAGAATTCAATTAGAATTAAAAAAAGGGGAATGACAAGGCATCTGGAAATAAACGATTAATTTCTATCAATAGACCCGCTAAAGACCCAAACCATAGAGTGGTTAGCACAGGTGCCGTGGAGAGATATGTTTTTATATCTCGCATTTTCAATCCTCCTTCTTCTTTGATATTTCTTTATTTTACATTTTCTTATTATTTTCTTAATCATTGCTAACCGGCTCACGAGATAAGCAGAAAAGCTAAAAAAAGAAGAACCAATGCTTGAACATCCAAGCCAATAGCAGCTCGCCGGACTCTCCCTCTCCTTTCAGTCGAGCCTATCTTTATACCCTCTCCTTCCCGGATGGTGGGACAAGGTTCCTCCTTTGCGAACCTACCTATCTACGTCAAAATGCTCGATTGTTGGAAATATCTTATAAGAACGTTCCCCTATCAGACGATTCGAAAAAGATGACTTTTCAGCCAAGCCAGTTGTATAAAAAAAAGGGCCCGTTCGCACTCGGGACAAAGTGTACTAATAGTCCTTAGTGACGGGAGTACTGGACCCATATTATTCCCCACTGGTGATCCACCTGTCACTATGCTATTCGGGTAAGGGTGGTAGTGTGGCTGACTTAATAGCTTGCATACTGGAGAATATTAATATAATAATAATATATTTTTTCTATTTTAAATATTTTAATTATTTAATTTGAAATTAATTATTTAGAATTTTAAAATTCTTTTTTTATTTTCTTTTAATATTTTAATTTTCATATTTATTTTTGAATATTGAATTCTATTTAAATAGAATTATTTTTAATAATTAATTTTAAAAATTAATAATATAATAATATTAATATATATATATTATATTATATAATTAAATATATAATTAAAATTAAATAATTAATAAATTAATATATAATTAAATAATTAATATAATTAAAATAATTAATATAATTAGAAATTAATAAAAAAAAAAAAAATGACAAGAACATTATACCTAATTCTACCTAATAATTCTACCTAATATATATATTATATAGGTAGTAAGGTAGAGGAAAAATAGGTGAAAAACGAACGATGTAGAAAACAAGACATGGATTTTGTACAATGACACTGTACAACAATCTTAAAAAGGGATGTAGCACAGCTTGGTAGCGCGTTTGTTTTGGGTACAAAATGTCGCGGGTTCAAATCCTGCCATCCCTACTATTCTTTCTCCTATGGACAGTTACAAGAGATTCATTGAGTAAGATCGGGTAAAATTGGAATTGGACATAATTTTTGCATTGCATACTATATGTACACAAGACCCCCCCAAGGGTAAAAAAATATTTTCTTTACAATCGAATCTAATCTTATGGGATATAAGAAAACGCTCTTAGTTCAGTTCGGTAGAACGCGGGTCTCCAAAACCCGATGTCGTAGGTTCAAATCCTACAGAGCGTGATTCCGTTTATGTTATGTCGAATTATAATGAAATAACTTCACAAAACTAAAACAAAGTTTAATTGCAACTTGAATTTGACCTCCTCCTTGTAGGAGGTCAAATTCAAAAAAGAAAAGTTACTCAATCAAAGGTCCAACTGATCACCGCGTCTGTATTGTAAATATGCAGTTACAAATAATCCTGTTAAAGTAATAGGAATTAGACCTAAGACGATTCCAAATAGGAAAACTTCAATCATTTCAATTTGTTTTAGGGAATAAAAAGAGAGGTAAGATCTATCCCTAAATATTAATCTGAATTATCCGTGAATCTCAATAACCAGGAATTGGCAATTGACGCGGAAAGGAACCTATAGAATACCGGAAATGAAATATGAATATTCAGGGGGCTTTTTTTTTAATTGTTTATTTCATTTCATTCATTTCAGATAAGTCGTATCTTGTTCAAACCAATAAATAGAGCTGCAGTTATAGTTGAAGCAGCCACTAAAAAACCGAAATAACTAGTTAGAATAAGCATGAAAGAGCTAAATTAGATATGTTCTTTTATT